TAGAATTGAGCCGTATAGCTTCTCACTTATTATGGCTTGGGCCTTTTATGGCGGATCTCGGCGCACAGACTCCTTTTTTCTACATTTTTAGAGAGAGAGAATTGATATATGATCTATTTGAAGCTGCTACAGGTATGCGAATGATGCATAATTTTTTTCGCATCGGCGGAGTAGCTGCCGATCTACCTTACGGATGGATGGATAAATGTTTAGATTTCTGTGATTATTTTTTACGAGGAGTTGTTGAATATCAACAACTTATTACACAGAATCCCATTTTTTTAGAACGAGTTGAAGGAGTAGGTTTTATTAGTGGAGAAGAAGCCGTAAATTGGGGCTTATCGGGACCAATGTTACGAGCTTCTGGAATACAATGGGATCTTCGTAAAATTGATCCTTATGAGTCTTACAATCAATTCGATTGGAACGTACAATGGCAAAAAGAAGGAGATTCGTTAGCTCGCTATTTAGTACGAATTGGTGAAATGAAGGAATCCATTAAAATTATTCAACAGGCTATAGAGAAAATTCCTGGAGGCCCTTATGAGAATTTAGAAGCCCGACGCTTTAAGAAAGCAAAGAATTCGGAATGGAATGATTTTGAATATAGATTTCTTGGTAAAAAACCTTCCCCAAATTTTGAATTATCAAAGCAAGAGCTTTATGTAAGAGTAGAAGCTCCAAAAGGAGAATTAGGAATTTATCTGGTAGGAGATGACAGTCTTTTCCCCTGGAGATGGAAAATCCGTCCACCCGGTTTTATTAATTTACAAATTCTTCCTCAGCTAGTTAAAAAAATGAAATTGGCTGATATCATGACGATATTAGGTAGTATAGATATCATTATGGGGGAAGTTGATCGTTGAAATGATAATAGATAGGGTAAAGGTAGAAACTATCAATTCTTTTTCGAAATCGGAATTATTAAAAGAAGTCTATGGACTGATATGGATTCTACCTATTTTGACCCTCCTACTGGGAATCACAATAGAAGTACTTGTAATTGTGTGGTTAGAAAGAGAAATATCCGCATCGATACAACAACGTATTGGTCCTGAATATGCCGGCCCCCTAGGACTGCTTCAAGCTATAGCAGATGGAACTAAGCTGATTTTTAAAGAGGATATCCTCCCATCCCGAGGAGAGATTCCTTTATTTAGCATTGGACCCTCTATAGCAGTCATATCTGTTTTATTAAGTTTTTTAGTTATCCCTTTTGGATATCATTTTGTTTTAGCTGATCTTAGTATTGGTGTTTTTTTATGGATTGCCATTTCAAGTATTGCTCCTATTGGTCTTCTTATGGCAGGATATAGCTCAAATAATAAATATTCTTTTTCAGGTGGTCTACGAGCAGCTGCTCAATCTATTAGTTATGAAATACCATTAACTTTTTGTGTGCTAGCAATATCTCTACGTGTGATTCGTTAAAAAAGGAGATTTTCCTCTAAAATCCATTGAATACTGAATACTTATCTTTCTTTTCTCATTCTGTATTCAAGTCGGTAAGTCAAATTAGATAGCTATATGAGTGAAACAAAACAACTTATTAATTTGTAGTAAAAATCAAAAATCTCATTTCCTACGTACAAGAAAAAGTTGAAGTAAACATAAGCAGTGTAAACTCTTTACCCCAAGATTGAGATTGTTTGATTAGTCATCATATCTTGAAGCGGGCAAGAATAAAGGATTCAGGATATAGAATTCCATTACTAGAATATTTTTAGTTATTACTAGAACTTATAACTATATAAAAAAAAAAAGAATCCATAAAAAATTAGTGAGGGATTAGGAACACTAAAGTGCATAAAGGATTAGTAATGAGAGAATCTAAATCATTAAAGACTCTTCTTCATAAAAGGAATCATAATAAGGACTTGAAATTGGTGGAAATGATCAAGTAGTACTTTCTTCAGATTCCGATCCAGAGTATATTCCCATTCACTTGTTAAGGAAATAGCTATCAAGAACGAATTAACCCTTTATTTCTTTTTTCTTTTTAAGTATCCCCTTCCCGTGGAAAGAAGAATAGAACAAAAGGTATGGAATGCAATACAAAAAAAGATCTTTATTTATTCTTTCTTTTATCTCTATTGATATTTATTTTTTCTTTTATCTCTATTCATACAGAATGGAATTCTTCATGACCTAATATCCAATTCTTTTCATTTATTAATTACTATAACGAGTGTTTTATTACAATATTAAGTTATTACTGAATAAGAAAAAACTGTCATTTTATTATATAAAGGATAAGATCAATTCGGAAGCGCTTTTTTATTATTTTAGCAGACAGAATTGCTTTGGTCTAATTTAGGACTTTCCAATCAATTTTATCTTACCTAATTCTATCTACGCCGGGGGATAAGATGGAAAAGAAATAATCCTTTTTTCTGATCATAGAGGAGCCGTATGAAGCTAAGGTTTCATGTACGGTTTTGGAATAGCGGTGGGAACTGTGATGTTATCATCGACTATGATTATCTAACAGTTCAAGTACAGTTGATATAGTTGAAGCACAGTCAAAATATGGTTTTTTTGGCTGGAATCTTTGGCGTCAGCCTATAGGTTTTTTAGTTTTTCTAATTTCTTCTTTGGCAGAATGTGAAAGATTACCCTTTGATTTACCGGAAGCAGAGGAAGAATTAGTAGCGGGTTATCAAACCGAATATTCCGGTATTAAATATGGTTTATTTTATCTTGCTTCTTACCTAAATTTATTAGTTTCCTCTTTATTTGTAACTGTTCTCTACTTAGGTGGGTGGAATTTTTCTATTCCCTATATATCCTTTTTTGGATTTTTCCAAATGAATAAAATTGCGGGAATTTTGGAAATGATAATGGGTATCCTTATTACATTAACTAAAGCTTTTTTATTTCTCTTCATTTCTATCACAATAAGATGGACTTTACCCCGGATGAGAATGGATCAGTTATTAAATCTTGGATGGAAATTTCTTTTACCTATTTCTCTGGGCAATCTCTTATTAACAACTTCTTCCCAACTAGTTTCACTATAAATAAGATAATACAATAACAGTAAGAATATCTTCAACGCAAAAGTTCTCTCAAACAAGAGAAAGAAACATACCTTTTTCATAGATATTTAGAATATGTTCCCTATGATAACTGGGTTCATTAGTTATGGTCAACAAACAATACGTGCCGCAAGATACATTGGTCAAGGTCTCATAATTACCTTATCCCACACAAATCGTTTACCTGTAACGATTCACTACCCTTATGAAAAATCAATTACACCAGAGCGTTTCCGCGGGCGAATACACTTTGAATTTGATAAATGTATTGCTTGTGAAGTATGTGTTCGTGTATGCCCAATAGATCTACCCCTTGTGGATTGGAGATTTGAAAAGGATATTAAAAAGAAACAATTGCTTAATTATAGTATTGATTTCGGAGTTTGTATATTTTGTGGTAACTGTGTTGAATATTGTCCGACAAACTGTTTATCAATGACTGAAGAATATGAACTTTCGACTTATGATCGTCATGAATTGAATTACAATCAAATTGCTTTGAGTCGGTTACCAATCTCCATAATGGGAGATTACACAATTCAAACAATTAGGAATTCGCCTCAAACTAAAATAGACGAAGAAAAATCTTGGAATTCAAGAACGATTACTGATTACTAGGTACTAGGGTACTAGGATTTTTTTGTTAAAAAAAATCCAATAGTTTTTTACTAACTAGAAATAAAAATGAAAAACTACCGCTTATTACAAATTATTCATGATTTAAAATGAGAGTAGATTTTCGTGATGTGATTTCTAACTATACAATTTATAGATAAATATCCTAATCCCTTTTTCTTTCCTTGAATCTTTTAGTTTTAGTCAGTTCATGAAAAATTTTATACTATTAATTTCTTTTTATCCATAATGGATTTACCCGGACCAATACATGAGATTCTTGTGCTATTTGGGGGATTTGTTCTTCTACTAGGGGGCCTAGGAGTAGTATTACTTACCAACCCAATTTATTCTGCCTTTTCGCTGGGATTAGTTCTTGTTTGTATATCCTTATTCTATTTTTTATTGAATTCCTACTTTGTAGCTGTCGCACAACTTCTTATTTATGTGGGAGCCATAAATGTCTTGATCATATTTGCTGTAATGTTTGTAAATGGCTCAGAGTGGTCTAAAGATAAGAATTATTGGACTATTGGGGATGGGTTTACTTCACTCATTTCTATAACTATTCCTTTTTCACTAATGACTACTATCCCAGATACCTCATGGTATGGAATTCTTTGGACTACAAGATCAAACCAAATAGTAGAACAGGGTCTCATAAATAACGTTCAACAAATTGGGATTCATTTAGCAACCGATTTTTATCTTCCGTTTGAACTCATTTCCCTAATTCTTCTAGTTTCTTTAATAGGGGCAATTACTATGGCTAGACAATAATAAATTCTTATAATTTTCAAATAAAAAAAAAAAATAACTAAAAAATAAAATAATTTTGATTTAGTAAAATCCATCCACTGTCAACACAACAAATACTTTATTTTCTCTTTTGTTGCGTAATTGTTCTATTCTAATTAATTGAATCGGTTCAATTCTTGTCCTCATATTGAAATGAATCGAGATTGATAAGGAGTTAGTTAATGATGTTTGAGCATGTACTTTTTTTGAGTGTCTATTTATTTTCGATTGGTATCTATGGATTGATTACAAGCCGAAACATGGTTAGAGCTCTAATATGTCTTGAACTTATACTGAATTCAATTAATCTAAATCTCGTAACATTTTCTGCTCTATTTGATAGTCGCCAATTAAAAGGAGACATTTTCGCTATTTTTGTTATAGCCCTTGCGGCGGCTGAAGCAGCTATTGGACTATCCATTCTTTCTTCCATCCATCGTAACAGGAAATCAACTCGTATCAATCAATCCAATTTTTTGAATAATTAGACATAGATTTCTCTAAACAAAGGCGCATATATAATAATACAGAACATTAAGATTAATAAAATTCGAGTCTTCTTTTCTTATTTTTATTTGAGAATACCGGTTTTTGAAGTAGGTTATTTCAGAGTATTCTTTTTTACTTATTGAATTTTGCATTTTTGGAATTCATGGATATTGCAATATTCAAATTGCAATAATTTATATTGCAAAGATAATAGCCAATTTTTTGGCTAATTCGAATTAGTATATAGAATTCATATAATTATGACTGTTGAAGCCTTAAATTCAAGTCTCTTGGCTCTTTTCTTTCATGCTTTCTCACAAACAGATTAAGAAATATATTGCATTATTTATTAAAGTTTGGATAAACCATTGCTTTGTCTGGTGTCTACAATACATATAACTTATATAGTAGTAATTTCATTTTTACCAGATCGAAAATTGTTATGTTAAAAAGGAAAATTTATAGATCCAATGTCACATTCTGTAAAAATTTATGATACATGTATAGGATGCACTCAATGTGTACGAGCTTGTCCAACAGATGTATTAGAAATGATACCTTGGGATGGATGTAAAGCCAAGCAAATTGCTTCTGCGCCGAGAACCGAAGATTGTGTAGGTTGTAAGAGATGCGAATCCGCCTGCCCAACAGATTTTTTAAGTGTCCGCGTTTATTTAGGGCCTGAAACAACCCGCAGCATGGCTCTATCTTATTGATACGTTACAAAAAACTCCACTTGAATCGTTTGATTCCTCTTTACCGAAGAAGCCTGTGCTCAAAATAATAGAGCATGGGCTTTTCTGGTCAAAACGTATCTTCTCTTTATTACTTTATCATGAGTTATTTTCCTTGGTTAACAATACTTGTTGTTTTGCCGATATTTGCGGGTTTATTAATTTTCTTTTTACCCCATAAAGGAAACAAAATCGTTAGGTGGTATACTATATCTATTTGTTTATTAGAATTCCTTCTAATGACGTATGCATTCTGTTATCATTTCCAATTAGAGGATCCCTTAATGCAATTAAGGGAGGATTATAAATGGATAGATGTTTTTGATTTCCACTGGAGATTGGGAATCGATGGACTTTCATTAGGATCTATTTTATTGACAGGATTTATCACTACTTTAGCTACTTTAGCGGCTTGGCCAATTACCCGGAATTCGCGATTATTCTATTTCCTGATGCTAGCAATGTATAGCGGTCAAATAGGATTATTTTCTTCACGAGACCTTTTACTTTTTTTTATCATGTGGGAGTTAGAATTAATTCCTGTTTACTTACTTTTATCCATGTGGGGGGGAAAAAGGCGTCTATATTCAGCTACCAAGTTTATTTTGTATACTGCAGGCGGTTCCATTTTTTTCTTAATCGGAGTTCTGGGTATGGGCTTATATGGTTCCAACGAACCAAGATTAGACTTGGAACAATTGATTAATCAATCATACCCTGCAATATTAGAAATACTACTTTATTTTGGTTTCCTTATTGCTTATGCTGTCAAATTGCCGATTATACCTCTACATACGTGGTTACCGGATACCCATGGGGAAGCACATTACAGTACATGTATGCTTTTAGCGGGAATCCTATTAAAGATGGGAGCATACGGATTGATTCGGATCAATATGGAATTGTTACCTCATGCTCATTATCTATTTTCCCCCTGGTTGGTAATAATAGGAGCGGTGCAAATAATCTATGCAGCTTCAACTTCTCTTGGTCAACGAAATTTCAAAAAAAGAATAGCCTACTCCTCCGTATCTCACATGGGTTTCATAATTATAGGAATTGGTTCCATAACCAACATTGGACTAAATGGAGCTATTTTACAAATATTATCCCATGGATTTATTGGTGCTACACTATTTTTCTTGGCAGGAACGACTTGTGATAGAATGCGTCTTGTTTATCTCGAAGAACTGGGAGGGATATCTATACCAATGCCAAAAATGTTTACTATGTTTAGTAGCTTTTCAATGGCTTCTCTTGCCTTACCAGGAATGAGCGGTTTTGTTGCAGAATTAGTAGTGTTTTTCGGACTAATTACTAGTCCAAAATTTATGTTAATGCCAAAAATGCTAATTACTTTTGTAATGGCAATTGGAATGATATTAACTCCTATTTATTTATTATCTATGTTACGTCAGATGTTTTATGGATACAAGTTATTTCATGTTCCAAACGCAAATTTTGTGGATTCTGGACCAAGAGAACTCTTTCTTTTAATCTGTATCTTTTTACCAGTAATAGGAATTGGTATTTATCCAGATTTTGTTCTCTCGCTATCCGTTGACAGGGTAGAAGCTCTCTTATCCAATTATTATCCTAAATAGGATTTTCTTTTTTTAACTAGTCTGCTCTATATTTCATAATGGAAAAACCAAAAAATTCTGAAAAAAGTAAAAAAGTATAATTAGATCCATTTCCAATTTTTGAGAACCCCTTTGAACGTTTTTTCAAAGGGGTTCTCAAATCAAACAAAAATGGAAAAACCCTCATTTTAGGAATGTTTTATGTTATGTAATCATTTAGATGGTAATGTAAATGAACCATAACTATGTAAACCTATTCCTAAAAGATTGATACCAAAATAGCAGATCCAAATTATAAAAAATCCTATCGAAGCTACAAATGCAGAATTCGTACCCTTCCAATTTGCATTTGTTCTACTATGTAAATAGATTGCAAATATAGTCCAGGTAATAAATGCCCAAGTTTCCTTAGGATCCCAATTCCAATAGGATCCCCACGCCTCATTAGCCCATACTGCTCCACAAAGAATGCCTATGGTTAAAAGGGTAAACCCTAGACTAATAACACGATAACTCCAAGAATCCAAACGTTCAGTTAATTGATATTTGTAATAATTTGGAAATGAAGGAAAAGAGATGTTTTTTAAGGCACTTCTTTTTGCATAGAAATATTCAATCTCACTAAATAAAAATGTTTTAAGTAATTTTTTCTTTTTCTTTTTAGAAAAAAAAAGGAAATTCTTTCGAAATCTAATGATTAGAAGAGCGGCGGATAATAAGGATCCGCACAAAAGAGTTGCATAGCTTAGTAACATCATACTGACATGCATCATTAACCACTGAGATTGGAGAGCAGGTACTAGTATTGTAGATTGATGCATTTCAGTTAAAAGACCTGACGTGGCAAAGCCTTGCGTTATAATAGTACTTGGTGTAGTTATTGCGCTTAAATCATTTTTAGAGTTCTGTATCTTAGGAATAGTATGAAGAATATACAGAGTCCATGAAAGGAAGATCAATGACTCATATAAATTACTTAATGGAAAATGTCCCGAAGAAACCCAACGAGAAACTAAGAATCCTGTTATAGAGAAAAAAGTAGCTATCATTCCTTTTTCTGGTGAATCACGTAATCCCCTAAGTTCACGAACAAATAAGGTTATCAAATGAATCGTAATCACAATTGAAATAGTTGAGAAAGAGATATGAGTTAGTATATGTTCTAAAGTTGCAAATAGCATAAGGAGAAGGTCCCATTACAAAATTGGAAATTTCGAACTGAATCCATTTTCTAATCTATTGTATTCTTTTTAGAGAATGCCGCCACTCGGATTCGAACCGAGATGCTTGAGCACTGCTTCCTAAGAGCAGCGTGTCTACCAATTTCACCATGGCGGCTAACTTTAATTTAAATAATTTAAATAATAGTTAACTTAAAAAAATAATAGTTATTTTCTCACGAATCGTCGAGATTGGTAGAATCCATAGAATTTAGGAAAATTAGAATTTCATCATTAAATACAAAGAGTTTTATATTTTACAAAGAGTTTTTTATTTTGAAAAGTTTCTAGAGTCAAAGCCTTTACGCTCTTATTAATACGATTTACCAGTCCTAAACGAATTTATTTGTGAATTTTGGATAAGATAGGTAGAAATTCTAAATCCTATTCCAAGAATACTCTACTTTTGATAAGAGAATCCTCCTATTTTTTTAGGAAGATTCTATTATCAAATATTAAAAGTTCTTTGATAGGAAAAAAAAAATACAGAGGACCCAATATACCAAAACTTTTGTTCTATATAACAGAATAACAGAGGGATTAGTTCTAAAAATATTGTATCCAGGAATTCGACACATAAAAAAAAGTAGATTCATTAATTAATCCAAATTATTCATTCATATTAAATAATTGGAATTTCTTTGAGATCGGTCAATTCAGATTATTCCAAACCCTGATTATTTGTTTGTTACCCAGAAAAACCTTTTGGTTTTGGATGCTCATTGCCGCTCAAAAAAGATCTTGATTTTGCTAAGGAATAAGATTGTACTATGGAAAAATAAGTTTTTTTCTTCCAAATATTTTTACGAATACGCTTTTTTGACATCGAAGTACGTTTTTTTGGAACTGCCATTCAAAAGGAGAATTAGTTTTTTCTAGTTGTATGTGAAAGACATCTAATGTCGCAAATCAATCCTTCTTTCTGTTTTTTCTTAGTATTTATACTTAGATACTGAAAGATAATGAAATTTGAAATTATTTTTTACTTCATTTTGTCTAATGTGGATAAGACAAGAGCTTTTCGCGTATTTTTCGTATATATTTTATACTTTTTTTTAATAATATACAATATATACAAAGATATATTATATACAAGGGTTTTCTATTTAAATCAATTTATATATCAAATATACCCCATATATAAATGGGGGATAAGCCCCCATATAATATGGGGAGATAAAACGAAGGTAAAATTCAAATAGTTAATTAAGTTGAGAAGATATTCAAGAATTGAATTCCAGTCAAAATAAAAAAAAATTAGTCTCTTAAACAAGATATTCTAAAACTTAGATAATTCTAGTCATTAGGATTTCCTTTTTATATGAAGTAAAGAATATTCTAGAATTTCCGATAAATAAAAAATTCAAATTCAAATATAGTTGAAATTCAATCAATCAGTTACGAAATAAGAGAGCTATTTCATTTGAATTTTAACAGAAAGAAAAAAAAAAAAAGAATAGGAATTGAAAGTAAACTGATTCAATCTTTTTTTGTATTTTAATAAATATCTTTTTTTATCTAAAAACTAAATAACGAAATTCTTTGATTAACTTTTTTAATTTAAGCAACTAAACCCATTCTAAATTTTTGACTATTTCAATGAGACAAATTTGGAAAAAATAAAAATTCCTGTATTTTTTCTTATTCTTATTTTTTGAATTTCTTCAGAAAGAAATAAGAATAGGTTTGGTGAATCGGAAACAATTTTATAGAAAAAAAAGAATTCTAAATTTCAATTAAAAATTGCTATTTCTTTTCTTATGGAACATACATATCAATATGCCTGGGTAATCCCTCTTCTCCCACTTCCAGTTATTATGTCAATGGGGTTTGGTCTTTTTCTTATTCCGACAGCAACAAAAAATCTTCGTCGCATATGGGCTTTTCCTAGTGTTTTACTCTTAAGTATAGCTCTGGTATTCTCAGTTCACCTGTCTATTCAACAAATAAAAGGGAGTTCTATCTATCAATATCTATGGTCTTGGACAATCAATAATGATTTTTCCTTAGAATTTGGATACTTGATCGATCCTCTTACTTCTATTATGTTAATACTAATTACTACTGTAGGAATCTTGGTTCTTATTTATAGTGACGATTATATGTCTCACGATGAGGGATATTTGAGATTTTTCGTTTATATAAGTTTTTTTAATACTTCCATGTTGGGATTGGTTACTAGTTCCAATTTGATCCAAATTTATTTTTTTTGGGAACTTGTAGGAATGTGTTCCTATTTATTGATAGGCTTTTGGTTTACACGACCAATTGCAGCGAGTGCTTGTCAAAAAGCTTTTGTAACTAATCGTGTAGGGGATTTTGGTTTGTTATTAGGAATTTTAGGTTTTTTTTGGATAACGGGTAGTTTAGAGTTTCGGGATTTGTTCAAAATAGCTAATAACTGGATTCCTAATAATGGGATTAATTCATTACTTACTACTTTGTGTGCTTTTTTATTATTTCTTGGTGCAGTTGCAAAATCTGCACAATTCCCTCTTCACATATGGTTACCCGATGCTATGGAAGGACCCACTCCTATTTCCGCTCTTATACACGCAGCAACCATGGTTGCTGCGGGGATTTTTCTTGTAGCTCGACTTCTTCCTCTTTTCATATCCCTACCTTTTATAATGAGTTTTATTTCCTTAGTAGGTACAATAACACTTTTCTTAGGAGCGACTTTAGCTCTTGCTCAGAGAGATATTAAAAGAAGCTTAGCCTATTCTACAATGTCTCAATTGGGTTATATGATGTTAGCTCTAGGTATAGGTTCTTATCAAGCAGCTTTATTCCATTTGATCACTCATGCTTATTCGAAAGCTTTATTGTTTTTGGGATCCGGATCCGTTATTCATTCAATGGAACCTCTTGTTGGATATTCACCAGATAAAAGTCAGAATATGGTTCTTATGGGTGGTTTAAAAAAATATGTTCCTATTACAAGAACTACATTTTTATTGGGTACACTTTCTCTTTGTGGTATTCCGCCTCTTGCTTGCTTCTGGTCCAAAGATGAAATCCTTAGTAATAGTTGGTTGTATTCACCTTTTTTTGGAATAATAGCTTCTTTTACTGCAGGATTAACTGCATTTTATATGTTTCGAATCTATTTACTTACTTTTGATGGGTATTTGCGTGTTCATTTTCAAAATTACAGTAGTACTAAAGAAGGTTCGTTGTATTCAATATCCTTATGGGGAAAAAGCATACCCAAAGGAGTCAATAGAGATTTTGTTTTATCAACAATGAAGAATGGAGTTTCTTTTTTTTCACAAAATATACCCAAAATTCCTGGTAATACAAGAAATAGGATAGGATTCTTTAGTACTTCCTTTGGAGCGAAAAATACTTTTGTCTATCCTCGTGAAACTGGAAATACTATGCTATTTCCTCTTCTTATATTACTGCTTTTTACTTTGTTCATTGGATCCATAGGAATCCATTTTGATAATGGAGTAATGGATAATGGAACATCGGAGTTAACCATATTATCAAAGTGGCTAACCCCTTCAATAAGCCTTTTCCAGGAAAGTTCTAATTCTTCTATAAATTCCTATGAATTTATCACTAATGCAATTTCTTCTGTAAGTTTAGCTATTTTTGGTCTATTCATAGCATATATATGCTATGGATCCGCTTATTCTTTTTTTCAGAATTTGAATTTGAAAAACTCACTTGTAAAAGGAAATCCCCAAAAGAGCTTTTTGGATCAAGTAAAAAAAAAGGTATACAGTTGGTCATATAATCGCGGTTATATAGATGTTTTCTATAGTAGGCTCTTTATCCTGGGTATAAGAAGATTTGCTGAGCTAACGCATTTTTTTGATAAAGGTGTTATTGATGGAATTATCAATGGAGTAGGTCTTGCTGGTTTTTGTATAGGAGAAGAAATTAAATATGTAGGAGGGGGGCGAATATCATCTTATCTATTCTTTTTTTTATGTTATGTATCCTTGTTCATATTCTTTTTTCTTCCTTAATTCATTATTCCATGAATTCCTCAAAATGAGGCTCATCAAAATG